CTTATGATAGAATCCGCCTTGTTTATCTTGACGAAATGGGCGGAATAGCTATTCCAATGCCAAAAATGTTCACGATGTTCAGTAGCTTTTCGATGGCTTCCCTTGCATTACCAGGTATGAGTGGTTTTGTTGCCGAATTGATAGTATTTTTTGGAATAATTACCGGCCAAAAATATCTTTTAATTCCAAAACTACTAATTACTTTTGTAATGGCAATTGGAATTATATTAACTCCTATTTATTCATTATCTATGCCACGCCAGATGTTCTATGGATACAAGCTATTTAACGCCCCGAAGGATTCTTTTTTTGATTCTGGACCGCGAGAGTTATTTCTTTCGATCTCCATCTTTTTACCCGTAATAGGTATTGGTATATACCCCGATTTCGTTCTTTCATTAGCAGTTGACAAGGTCGAAGTTATTCTATCTAATTTTTTTTATAGATAATTGGATGACTGAAATAAAAAAACCTATGTTTGTTTTTAAAAACATTCTTGGACAATGAAAAAAAGAAGACTTTTTTTCTTCTCTTAACTTAAGAATTAAGTAAAAACAATGAAATTGAACTACATATGGTAGAAAACCGTGTGAATCATCAATACAATATTTGATTCACACGGTCCGCATGCTGGTTCATACAATGCGTCGCCCGCTCTTGTATTTGTAATAACTTGTCTTGAATTCAATTAAATGTTGATGGAAAAGAACCATAACTATGTAACCCTATTCCTAATAGATTGACCCCAAAATAGCATATCCAAATTATAAGAAAACCTATAGACGCTACAATTGCAGAATTTGGACCCCGCAAATTTCTATTTGTTCGAGTATGTAAATAAATTGCAAATACGATCCAAGTAATAAATGCCCAAGTTTCTTTTGGATCCCAATTCCAATAGGACCCCCACGCTTCATTAGCCCATACCGCTCCCGAAAGGATTCCTATGGTTAAAAAAGTAAATCCTAAACTAATAACCCGATAACTCCAATAATCCAATTGTTGAATCAATTGGGACCTGTAATAATTTTGAGCACAAAAAAACGAAGTATTTTCGACAACATTTTCACCCAAGAAAAATGACTCGTTTAAAAAACCATTGCTCTTATAAAAAAGCTTTCTGTTTTTTCGAAATGTAATCACTAGAAGTGCTACTGATAATAACGATCCACATAAAAGGGCTGCATAGCCCAATATCATCATACTTACGTGCATTATTAACCACTCAGATTGAAGAGCAGGTACTAATATTCCAGATTGGTGTATTTCAGTTAAAATACCTGAAGTAGCAAAGCCTTGGGTCAAAATAGCACTTGGTCCAGTTATTTTACTTAAAATTAAAACATTTTTTTTGAAATATGGAATTATATGAATAAGGGAGAAACTCCATGAAAGGAAAATTAATGATTCATATAAATCGCTTAGTGGGAAATGTCCTGAAGAAATCCAACGAGTAACTAATAATCCTGTTATACAGAAAAAAGTAACTATTATGCCCTTTTCTGACGAATCGTATAGTTTTACAATTTCATCGACTAAAAAGGTTATCAAATGAATTGTAATTACAATTGAAACGATCGAAAAGGAAATGTGAGTTAATATATGCTCTAAGGTTGAAAATATCATAAAAAATCTTAAAAAAGAAGAGTCCCTTAATTACATAATTATAAAATGGAAATCGGGAATTGAATTCATTATAAGATCTATTTATCCTTTTTAGAAGATGCTATGCCGCCACTCGGACTCGAACCGAGATGCATTAGCACTGCTTCCTAAGAGCAGCGTGTCTACCAATTTCACCATAGCGGCTTGTCTTGAACTCATAATAGCCTATGAATAAGCAATCGTCGAGATTGAGTAAGCTATTTTAGTTTAGTAATGATTCAAATGGATCAATAACAATAAAAAGTTGTTCAAATAGGAATTTGAGGTTGAAGGTTCATTATTTTTGATTTGAGTTTAGAGTCTTAGTTTTTTTTATTTAACCTATTTAACCTGGGACTTTCCTATATTTTATACTTTCCTCGAATTCAACTCTTGTAACTAAACCGTTCTATACTTCTATACTCAATTAAGGAATAGAGTTCAAAAAGTTTTTGTTTTCATTGTTTAAGCAGCAATTTCTTATTTTTTTTTCATAAATCTAAAATAAAACAAAAAAGGGATTTTGACGACAAAATAGAAAGAAAAGAACCAATTTTGCATCGCTAAAAATTCACAATTAGTCATACAAAATTTCATTAAGCAATTTTCTCTATTGGGTTAAGGGCAAGATATACATGGGGGTCTATATAATAATTCAGAGAAAATAAAAAGTGAGAAAGTTCGAGAAAACAAAAAGGTTTCAAAATAGAATCAATTACTTTCAATGAGTTCTTAACTTTCACTAAAGATTTTTATATACGTTCTTCTATAGATATGCAAATATAGAATTTTATTTGCATTTTATTCTGCAAATAGGTCGATGGGGAAAATAAAACTCCCCACCTTGGAATAGAAA